TTTTGTTGGAAGCCTTTTTTTTAAGAATTGGTTAGTCGTCCGGTAACAAGTACCGGTAGTAAAGAGTATTCGATGAAAGAAGGAGAACAACGAAAAAATAATTGTAATAGTCAATATTCGTGATGCACGCAATTCGTGATGCACGCATTCTTGTATTAGATCCAAAAGGGCTTTCTTGACATTTAACTACAAAGAGTTACTTTTTCGAATATAGAAAGAAAAAAAAAATGTAAAATCTGGAAAATAAAAATAAAAGGATAATAGGAATTATTAGTCATAGAATCTAGTTGGAGCAAAAAAAAAAAAGATTTTATTTTTTCGAGTGATCCAATCGTGCGATACTTTTTTTTCTTATTATTCGAGGTATTAAGTGAATGAATCTACTAAAAAATCTAATAAGTTCAAATTAAACTAAAAAAAGTAAAAGTTATTATAAAGAAAAATAGACAATTGCTTTTCGTTCTAAAAAAAATGAATTCGATACAAATAAATAAATAATAAATAAACTAAAATAAAAGAAAGGATCAAAATATAAATGATTTTACAATTTTATTCCGTAGTGATTTCTATAGTGTAGTGATTCAAAGAGATTTTCTTTGAATGAAATTAAGTTATACAACACAGTTCTTATTATTAATATAATATATATTTATTGGTTTGAAATTTTATTCCTCAAGAGTTGTCCAACGAATCTCTTGATTCGGAATCGCGGGAGGATAGATGGATGTCATAGATGATGAATTGATTTCTTTTTCTACCGATATCACTCTATTTTTGTTAGTGCCGTCTATAATCTATAATGATAATATAATTATTGATAAATGATTTAAAAATAAAAAACTTTCAATTGAATTTATTCTTTCAATTGGTTTTTTGCTTATCCTTCTATCTTTAAAAAAATTAAACTTAGGGAAGTGCTTTACAAACATATGTATAAAAAAAATAGTTTATTTAGCCCCTTCATGCTTACTATAACTAGTTATTTCGGTTTTCTACTAGCAGCTTTAACTATAACCTCAGTTCTATTTATTGGTTTGAGCAAGATAAGACTTATTTGAAATTAATTGAATGAACAATTCATAAAACAAAATTTTCTACAGTATTCTATTCCTTAGAGAAATGGAACTTTTAATATCACAAGAGATAATATCATAAGAGAAATGGAACTATCGATTATTATGATTTTTTAATTAATATATTATTAATATAAAGAATAGAAATATATAGATAAAGAGAAATGGAACTTTTTGTATCACTCACCATTACCATTACTTTATTTCATTTTATTGGAGGTTCTTATGCCACTTGGTATACCAAAAGTACCGTTTGAAGATAGTTTTGATGACGATAACGAAGAAGACGAGAAAATAGAGTGGCTTGATATATACACCCGACTTCATCGAGAAAGAATACTTTTTTTAGGTCAACCCATTAACGATCAAATGGCAAATACCATTATCGGTCTTATAGTATATCTTACTATAGAAGATCCGCATAAAGATATTAATTTGTTTATACAATCTTCTGGCGGATTGATAGTTCCTGGACTAGGTATTTATGACATGATAAACCATGTGGGCCCAGATGTAAGAACAATAGGCCTAGGGCTAACCGCTTCAATGGCATCTTTTATCCTGTCCGGAGGAGCACCGAATAAACGTATATCATTCCCGCACAATAGGATATTGATGCACCAACCCTTTTTGGATCTTCCTGAGGAGGCGGATTTGGACCTAGGAGATTTGGAGGCGGAAATGGAAGAATTATTAAGACTTCGCGAAATTATTGTGGAAGGTTATGCAAAAAGAACGGGCAAACCCGTAGAGATTATAAACGAAGATATTGAAAGGGATTTTTTTATGACACCACAAGAAGCCCAAGCTTATGGAATTATTGATAGTATAGGAGCATCCTCTAGGGAAGTGCGATTTGATAACTTTCAATCTGGATTTGATGACTCTGCAGCTGAAGCTGAATCTAATGTTGACGAGTCTGAATTTGGTCAATTTTAATCTTAATTTGATAAATTAAAATCTGAATAACAAATAGCAGAAATTTGAATCTCAAATCGCGATTTGAGATTCAAATTTCTTACCAAGGTTAAATATTCTATTAATATTCTATTAATATAGAAAAATTTCATAATTATTCGGCCTGGTTAGGATCGATCTAAACCAACCCATTATGCATATTATGTTATGCATACGAGTTCGACATGCCAACTAGTGAACAACTTATTAGAAAAGCAAGACAGCCAATCAGAAAAGCTAGCAAATCCCGCGCTCTTAGGGGATGCCCGCAGCGCCGAGGAATATGTATTAGGACGTATGTGTGACTCGTTCAGATCGTGAGCTGGGACAAAAGAAAGAAAACAATTTTTACACTATCCGTGATCAGTACAGATGAATAGGATAGAATGGAAGAGCCCCTTCACTATCTAAAAAAAAAGATCTGTCAATCATATCCTTCTATTGTTTAGAAAATTTATGGTTTACTTTGGTGCAAATAAAATCACCTCAATTTTGAATTTAAAATGAGAACGAATTCCCCAATAGTAGCAAATAACTATCTGTTAAGCGGGGGAAATCTTATTTAGATTAAAAAATAAATTAAAAGGCCGAAAAAAAAAGGCTCCTATCCTTGCAAGAACGGACTAAGAGGGTCAGCTAATCAGCAAATCTTCATAATTTATACCGTTACTGTATAGATGGATCCCGTTGTGAAAGAAAGACCTATTACTGGATAATTCATGGGTCGAGCCAAAGAGTGTAAACTGTACAAGTTAACAATAGCATTGATTAAATGAAGGAAAGGGCTCCGGTGTATAGAGAAGACCTCACCGTTTAAGAAGTAACCATAGAAACGAAGGAACCCACTATTTCTTTATCCATTTCTATTTATTTACTATGTTTTTGTTTGATACCTAGTATCAATACAATTTCTTTTTTTTCTAGGAATTTCGCCTAGAAAAAAATTGTGGTTGGGAAGGTTATAATAGCAAAAGCCGTTGGAATTATTATTTTATACATTGGAAGAATCCATTTTGTCATTATAGAAAGGGAAAAAAAAGAATGGCTGAAAGAAAGGCAATCCATTAGTTATTCATCAAAGTTTCGTTTATTCAATGACCAGAACTAGACGAGGATATATACCTCGGAGGCGTAGAACAAAAATGCGTTTATTCGCATCAAAATTTCGCGGGGCTCATCCAATACTTATTCGAACTATTATTCAAGAAAAAATAAGAGCTTTGCTTTCGGCCCATCGGGATAGAAATAGGCAAAAAAGAAATTTTCGTCGTTTGTGGGTCACTCGGATAAATGCAGTAATCCGGGAAAAGATGGTATCCTATAATTATAGTCGATTAATAAACAATCTGTACAAGAGACAGTTACTTCTTAATCGTAAAATACTTGCGCAAATAGCTATCACAAATAGCTATATTAAATATATTAAATATGAATTGTCTTCTTATGATTTCCAATGAAATAAAAAAAAATAAGTATATTGCGGGGAATCCATCGTAATGTTTTACATGGAATTCCCCGGAGAAGGAATTACGGGAAGGTAGAATATAAATTAGTATGATAAAATATCATGATAATATGATCAAATAGTCAAACTGAGAAAAAACATAACATAACATTCAATAAAAAAAAATATTTATTATTCTTACCCAATCCCAATTCGTTTTTTTTCTTACGACACGACAATCAAATCTGTATTTTCGTATTTTTCAAACAAAAACATCAATCCACGTCTGAGTTCGGATTGGATTTTTTATTCAATTGAAGAGTAAGCCTATTTTTTGTTAATTCTACGGCCAGTAGTTTTAGCGACATAACCTTTCTTTTTGTTGATTCTACGACCAGTAGTTCTAGCGACCAACTTTCTTTTTCTTTTTTTTAATTGTTTTGGATTATTACAAAAAGGTAACAAAGATAAAATACGAGCTTGTTTTATAGCAATAGTCATTAATCGTTGTTGTTTTAAAGTCAATCTATTCACCCGTCTAGATAATATTTTTCCTTGTTCACTAATAAATTTACTAATTAAACTTATGTTTCTATAATCAATTTGATCCCCCGATTGGATCGGCCTACGAACAGATCGCTTAGACTTAAGAAAAAGTCGCTTGGATTTATACATGCTTTGCTTATTCCTTATTTCAAAAAAAATATTTGGTTTTATTGGATCAATAATGATAATGATTTTTTATTTATAAAGAGGATTTTGCTTTTTTATAGTTCAATATAAAAATTGAATATATATTAACATACTATATTTTAATATGATTTAATATAATTAATATAATATGTCCTTTTTAATCTTCTTTGTAAAGGTGAAACGCAGGTCATAGGTTACATCTATTTCTTTATCTCCCCATGAATCGTATGTTTGTAACAATAGGGGCAGAATTTTCTCAATTCCAATCGATTAGACGTATTGTGTCGATTCTTTTGAGTAATATATCTGTGGATACCTTTTGATTTCTTATTAAAAGTGTTTCGAACACAACTAGTACATTCTAAAATAACCCTTACTCTGGTATCTTTACCCTTGGCCATGAACCTCCTTTGGTTTTTTTATTTACTCAACTCTTATATTTTACGATCCGAAGCGAAGAATAAAGACAGGAAAAAATATAAGTTGCTAACTCGAAATCAAATTAGGAAGGATTTCGTACAATTTAGTAATAATTAAATAAGTAATACAATGATTTTAAACTATATTTAGTTTATAAGTTTCTATTTTAGATTAGAATCGCAGTACAGTATTTCGTTTAAACATCTTGTATGATACTGTTACCCAACTACATTTCCACTTACGTTCTCTTTATTTAATTGAAGTAAATTTACTTGAAACCTGGACCCAAGTTCCGAATTTCACTGAGGTTGAATCCACTTTTATTCTTTCTCTTTTATAACTTATTATAATAAATAAATAAAGAGGGGGAATAGTAGTCACAGATATTTAATTGTATCCATAATCTTCTTCACCCCCCCCCCGCGTTAATAACTAGAATGAAAAAAGGGAGAATGTCAACGCATCTGGGAAAAAACGATTTATTTCTATCAATAGACCTGCTAAAGACCCGAACCATAAAGTACTTATTACCGGTGCCACAGATAGATATGTTTTTAGATCCCGCATTTGAAATCCTCCTTATTTTTTTTGTAATATATAAAGAATGGTAATACATATACGATCAGATGTATATGTAGTTAAAGGCAACTTGCATTTGTCATTTGTTTTGTACACTACATGCCTAATTAAAAATTAAATGTACAACGATTTGATAGATAATATTTTACTTTTCTTAAAAGAACTCTTAAATTAAAAGAAAAAAATACGTCCCTTTCTGTCCGAACATTAACGAAATTTATGGAAGGGTTATATATATATATATTTTTTTCATATTTTTTTCCATATGCACACCTTTTTCATATGTATATAAGTTTATATGTTATTATATCTTATTATTATTATATGATATATGATATGTGATATGAGACCAAAAAGAAGAAATGTCAAGATAAGTTGTATATATCACTGGAGAGAATAAAATAAGTATGTGGAAAACAAGAAAGGGATTCTCTATAATTTCATTGTAAGACCAATTGAAAGGGATGTAGCGGAGCTTGGTAACGCGTTTGTTTTGGGTACAAAAAGTCACGGGTTCAAATCCCGTCATCCCTCCCTATTACTTTGCCTCTGAGCAATAAAGAGGGATTCATTGAGATCAATAAAAATTGGGCATACCTAATCTTTCATTTTTATCATATAAAATATGATAAAAACTATCATATAAAATATGATAGTATAGGCATTCAAGATGTATTGGAGTAAAAAAAAAAAGAATCTTTTTCTTTACAGTCTTTTTTTTGTGATAAGAAAGCGCTCTTAGTTCAGCTCGGTAGAACGTGGGTCTCCAAAACCCAATGCCGTAGGTTCAAATCCTACAGAGCGTGATTCTCTTCTTGTTTTTGTTAGGTCGAAAATTAGACGGAAAAAATTGAACAGCAATCTTAATTTTACCTCCTGCGGATTAAAGAAAGGAGGAGGTCAAAAAAACAAGGTGTTAATTAATCAAAGGTCCAACTGATCACCACGTCTGTATTGTAAATACGCAGTTACGAATAATCCAGCCAAAGTAATAGGAATTAGACCTAATACGATTCCAAATAGAAAAACTTCAATCATTTAAATTTATTTGAAAAGATAAAAGAGAGGTAATATCTATCCTTAAATGTTAATCCATATTGCCCTTAAATCTCAATAACCAAGAATTGTAAATTGATACGGTAAGGAATTCAAAAATAGTATGATATTATCTCTTGTGATATTAAAAGTTCCATTTCTCTTTATCTTTATATATATATATTTATTAATATATTTAAATTTTTTTTTATTTCACTATATATTGCACTTTAATAATATTGGCCTTTCTCATATATATTTATGCGTAGATTCGATAAGTTTATAAATAAATATAAATAAAAAATAAATAAAGATAAACGAAGCCAAAATGCATAAAGTAAAATTCTTACGAATAGGCCCTTTGAATGATGAACAAATCTGTATGCATTCGCCCATATAAAATAGGAACAACTCCCCCCATTGCATATTGGTACTTATCGAGTATAGAATAGATCTGCTTCTCTTTGTTCCTACAAACTGAATTGTTACATTATTACTAAAAGACTGTTAAAAATATTCATCCTTTCTCCGAGATAATACACTGAAAAGGAGAGGTCCATAACATAGTTTTTTTATAGTGTAATAAAGTTACATAGTGTCTATTTTTCGTTGATAAAGGGGTATTCCATGGGTTTGCCTTGGTATCGTGTTCATACCGTCGTATTGAATGATCCCGGTCGTTTGCTATCCGTCCATATAATGCATACAGCTTTGGTTGCTGGTTGGGCCGGTTCGATGGCTCTATATGAATTAGCAGTTTTTGATCCTTCTGACCCCGTTCTCGATCCAATGTGGAGACAAGGCATGTTCGTTATACCCTTCATGACTCGTTTAGGAATAACCAATTCGTGGGGTGGTTGGAGTATCACAGGAGGAACTATAACGAATCCGGGTATTTGGAGTTATGAAGGTGTGGCTGGGGCACATATTGTGTTTTCTGGTTTGTGCTTCTTGGCAGCCATCTGGCATTGGGTGTATTGGGATCTCGAAATCTTTTGTGATGAACGTACAGGAAAACCCTCTTTGGATTTGCCCAAGATCTTTGGAATTCATTTATTTCTCTCAGGGGTGGCTTGTTTTGGCTTTGGGGCTTTTCATGTAACCGGATTGTATGGTCCCGGAATATGGGTGTCCGATCCTTATGGACTAACCGGAGAGGTACAATCTGTAAATCCAGCGTGGGGTGTGGAAGGTTTTGATCCTTTTGTTCCGGGAGGAATAGCCTCTCATCATATTGCAGCAGGGACATTGGGCATATTAGCGGGCCTATTCCATCTTAGTGTCCGTCCGCCCCAACGT